CAGGCAGAGACAAAAGGAATTCAAGTACAAATTGCAGGTCGCCTCGACGGAAAAGAAATTGCACGTGTCGAATGGATCAGAGAAGGTAGGGTTCCTCTACAAACCATTCGAGCTAAAATTGATTATTGTTCCTATGGAGTCCGAACGGTCTATGGAGTATTAGGCATCAAAATTTGGATATTTGGGGAATAAGAATACTTTCCCTGTCTTTACTCTTTACACTATATCCTGATAAAAAAAAATAGAATAAAAAAAAACTTTTTCTTTTCATGCTTTTTCTCTTAAATCAAAAAAATAAGCAATTCTATAGGTTTGAATAAAAACTTGATTGATGATTTCATATAATTGCTATGCTTAGTGTGCGACTCGTTGGTTTTTTTTATAGGATAGGATAGAATTCCAAAAAAATGGACAGACCCCTACTGTGAACTAATAACTATAGAACTAATAACCAACTCATCGTTTCACATTATCTGGATACAAAAAAGCAGTCAAGATATGATATATTGGTCATATCATTGTAGCAACTGAAATCTTTCTTACATAAACAAAAAAAAAATAAATCTGATTATGATATAAAAAAAATATGCAGATGGAGGGAAGGTTGAGAGAAAGAAAGAAAAAGAATATCAATGATATAGGATTCCAATATATGTAAGGTTTATGAGTCATCTCATAAAAGGCAGTGTAATAAAGCATCAATACTGATTCATCCATAAGTATATGAATCTATTCATAGAAAAAAATCAAGAGCCTCGAGCCAATAAAGACTAAAAAGATTTGACTCAAGAACAAATTTCATGAGGGGCTCCATTGTAGAATTCAAACCTAACCATTAATTGCGAAGCGATGGGAACGATGGAACCTATGAATACGTAAGATTCTATTGAAAAATGAATCCTAATAATTCATTAGGTGGGATGGCGGAACGAACCAGGGACCAATTCATTTATTCCGAGAATTCATGAGCTAACCCTACAACTAAAATAGATATTGAAAGAGTAAATATTCGCCCGCGAAGGTTTTTCTTAGATTACTCAATCTCCTTTTACATTACTCAATCTTGTTCGATCCGATATGATAATATGATCAAAGGCAAAACAAAATAAAGATTCGTTATAAAAAAACCACATTATCTCATTATCTAGAAATAGGAATAATTATCTAGAAAAAAAATACATGTTTAAGTATATATCCAAACAAGATATAGAAATTTCTAATAGATTAGATGAAATCTCAAAGAATCCATGATTCAGTATATTTTCATAAAATTCGAAAATTCGAATCGTTTCATTCGCGATGAGCCGGATGAGAAGAAACTCTCATGTCCGGTTCTGTAGTAGAGATGGAATTGAGAAAGAACCATCAACTATAACCCTAAAAGAACCAGATTTCGAAAACAACATAGAGGAAGAATGAAAGGAATATCTTATCGAGGTAATCGTATTTGTTTCGGTAAATATGCTCTTCAGGCACTTGAACCCGCTTGGATCACATCTAGACAAATAGAAGCAGGGCGACGAGCAATGACAAGAAATGTGCGCCGTGGTGGAAAAATATGGGTACGTATATTTCCAGACAAACCAGTTACGGTAAGACCTACGGAAACACGTATGGGTTCGGGTAAAGGATCTCCCGAATATTGGGTAGCTGTCGTTAAACCAGGTAGAATACTTTATGAAATGGGCGGAGTAGCAGAAAATATAGCCAGAAAGGCTATTTCAATAGCGGCGTCCAAAATGCCTATACGAACTCAATTTATTATTTCGGGATAGGAACGTAGAACCAAAGAAAAGAAGTCTTGGGGATAAAAAAACAATTGCAGGTTTCTTTTTGACAAACAATATTTCTTTTTTTTTTTTACTTCGCCCTTTGCATTAACATTGAAAGAACAGATTCAAAAATGATATGATTCAACCTCAAAGCCATTTGAATGTAGCGGATAACAGCGGGGCCCGAGAATTAATGTGTATTAGAATCATAGGAGCTAGTAATCGCCGATATGCTCATATCGGTGACATTATTGTTGCTGTGATCAAGGAAGCATTACCAAACACACCTCTAGAAAGATCAGAGGTGATCAGAGCTGTAATTGTACGTACTTGTAAAGAACTTAAACGTGACAACGGTATGATAATACGATATGATGATAATGCTGCAGTTGTGATTGATCAAGAAGGAAATCCAAAAGGAACTCGAGTTTTTGGTGCGATTGCCCGAGAATTGAGACAGTTAAATTTCACTAAAATAGTTTCATTAGCACCTGAGGTATTATAAGATGAGATCATACGTAAGATAGTTATATTATACATAGTATTTGGATGAAATAGATTAATTAGTGGATTAGGTTGTATCTGACGCATATCCCTTTATTTAATAAAATAGAAAAATAAAAAAATAAATAAAAAATAGCATGTTGATTATATCAAAAATGGGAGGCAACCAAAATTTTAGTTTATCATGGGTAGGGACACTATTGCTGACATAATAACCTCTATAC